GGCGGAAGAAGAAATGCAAAATAGGATTGATAGAAGAAGCACAATCAGAAATCAAATAGAAATAATGAAAAAAGAGAAAAAAAAAGAAAGGCCAGGAATAAAAAAAAATCAAAATAATAATGGAGAATCACCGACAAAAATTGGGAAAATATTTAAAAGAAAAAATATTCAATTAATAGTTAAATTTTTCATTGAAAAAATATACATAGATATCTTTCTATGTATCATTAATATGCGCAGAATCGCTCTACAACTTTTTATCGCATCAACAAAAAAAATTCTTGATAAATACATTTACAATAACGAAACAAATCAAGAAAGCATTAATAAAACAAAACAAAATAAAGTCAATTTTATTTTGCCTATGACTATAAAAAGGGCTTTTGATAATCTTAGAAATAGTAAGGGGAAGCCCCATATTGACTTATCTTACTTGTCACAAAACTATGTATTTTTTAAATTATCACAAAGCCAAGTTATTAACTTCAATAAGTTAAGATCTATTCTTCAATATAATCGACCGTCTTTTTTTCTTAAGACTGAAATAAAGGATTTTTTTGGAAGACAAGGAATATTTCATTCCGAATTAAGACATAAGAAACTTCCAAATTATGGAAGGAATCCATGGAAAAACTGGTTAAGAGGTGATTATCAATACGATTTATCTCAGATTACATGGTCTAGATTAGTCCCACAAAAATGGAGAAATGGAATCAATCAATCCCATACGTCTGAAAATAAAGATTTAAACAAATGGTATTCCTATGAAAAAGACCAATTAGTGGATTACAAAAAAAAACAAAATTCGAAAGTATATTTATTTTCAAATAAAGAGGAGAATTTTCAAAAAAACTATAGATATGATCTTTTATCATATAAATATATTCATTCTGAAACTAAGAAGAACTCCTATATTTATAGATCATCATTAGAAACAAATAAGAACCAAGAAAATTCCACCAGAAATAAAGAAAAATTTTTTAACATACTCAAGAATATTCCTATCAATAATTATCTAGGAAAAAGTTATAGTTATATTATATATATGGAAAAAAATCCAGATAGAAAATATTTGGTTTGTAAAATTAAAAAAAATATTAAGGCTAAACCTAATAAGGACCAAAAAATTGATAAAATTCATAATGATGGTCTTTTTTATCTTCCGATTCATTCAAATTCCGAAATCAATTACAAATACAAAAGGGTCTTTTACAAATACAAAAGGGTCCTTTTTGATTGGATGGTAATGTTTTTTGATTGGATGGGAATGAATGAAAAAATCTTAATGTTAAATCGATTCACATCGACTCCGAAAGTTGTTTTCTTTCCAGAGTTTGTGATACTTTATGATAAATATAAAAAGAAACCTTGGTTTATCCCAAGCAAATTACTTCTTTTTAATTTGAATATAAATCCAAATTTTAGTGAAAATAAAAATATCAATGTAAAGGAAGAAGAGGATGAGGATGTAAAGGAAGAAGAGGATGAGTATTTTTTTGGAAAGCAAGTTGGAAAGCAAGAAAACGATGAGGATTTTTTAAATTTTAGCCCATCAAATTCAAAACAATATTTTAAATTAAAGAATCAAAACAATATTGAAGAATCTTTTTTACAACCGATCCGAAAACTAAGAATCGTCCTTAAAGGAGATTTTCCCTTGCAATTACAATGGAATGGACGTGTGAATAAATTGAATCAAAAAATGATAGATAATATCCCGGCATACGGTCTCCTGCTTAACCTGATAAAAGTAAGAAAAATTGTTCTATCCAATATTAAAAGGAAAGAAATGAATCTGGATATAATGATTGAGCGTTTGGATCTTACAGAATTAATCAAAAATAGAATATTAATTATGGAACGTACCCGTCTATCTGTAAAAAATGACGGACAGTTTTTTATGTATCAAATCATAGGTATTTCATTGGTTCATAAAAATAAGCATCAAAGTAATCAAAGATACCGAAAACCAAAAAATGTTACTAAGAATAATTTTGATGAATCCATTCCAAGACATAAAAGAAAAACTCTAAATAGAGACAAAAAGATTTATGATTTGCTTGTTCCTGAAAAAATTTTATCGTCTAGACGTCGTAGAGAATTGAGAATTCTAATTTCTTTCAATTTGAATTTAACGACTAGGAATGGTGTGCATAGAAATACAGTATTTTGCAAGGAAAACAAGATAAAAAACTGGAGTCAATTTTTGGATGAAAGTAAACATTTTGACAGAAAAAAAAATGAATTAATGAAATTAAAGTTCTTTTTTTGGCCTAATTATCGATTAGAAGATTTAGCTTGTATGAATCGCTATTGGTTTGATACCAATAATGGGAGCCGCTTGAGTATGTTAAGGATATATATGTATCCATGATTTAAAATTTTGAGTTTCCTATATATTATCTTGTTCTATCAATCATATTTTTCATTTTTTCTTCTGTCCGGCATCTGTATATATTGATGTTATATGCAAGCAACCAGATGGACATATGCGCTGTCTTACACCCCAGTCTAGTATACTGCAATACTAAGCAAATGACGTAGGAAATGGCGTATCCATTAAAGCTATAAATTAATCAACAGAATCTTCGTAGTAAACTATTTGGTAGCGTCTTTTTCTATCACTATCCAAATTAACTCCAAAATCGGATTGATTAATCTTAATTGATAAAATCCGGAGTCTATAAATAAATTATGATTATTGTGTATACTACATTAAAATTTCTGACATTATTATTACTGATCAATAAAATAAATATCTGTAAAAAGGGGAGTGTGAAATTCTTTTATGGTAAAAAATTCATTTATTTCAATTATTTTGCAAGAACAAGAAGAAAACAAAGAAAACAGAGGATCTGTTGAATTTCAAGTAGTTAGTTTCACCAATAAGATACGGAGACTTACTTCACATTTGGAATTGCACAAAAAAGACTATTTATCTCAGAGAGGTCTGCGGAAAATTCTGGGAAAACGTCAACGGTTGCTGGCTTATTTATCAAAAAAAAATAGAGCGCGTTATAAAGAATTAATAGGACAGTTGGATATTCGAGAGAGAAAAACTCGTTAATTTGAAGAGTTAGTTTGAATTATTCGCTTAAAGTTTGATGAACTTCTTTTCGCTTTCAGCAATTCATGGAAGAATGAATCAGGAAAAACCTATGACTGTACCATCTACAAGAAAAGACTTCATGATAGTCAATATGGGACCTCACCACCCATCAATGCATGGTGTTCTTCGACTCATTGTTACTCTAGATGGTGAAGATGTTATTGACTGTGAACCAATATTGGGTTATTTACACAGAGGTATGGAAAAAATTGCGGAAAATCGAACAATTATACAATATTTGCCTTATGTAACGCGTTGGGATTATTTAGCTACTATGTTCACAGAAGCAATAACTGTAAATGCGCCAGAGCAATTAGGCAATATTCAAGTGCCTAAAAGGGCCAGTTATATCAGAGTCATTATGTTGGAGTTAAGTCGGATAGCTTCACATTTGTTATGGCTCGGCCCTTTTATGGCAGATATTGGGGCACAGACTCCTTTCTTCTATATTTTTCGAGAAAGAGAATTGATATATGACCTATTCGAAGCTGCCACCGGTATGCGAATGATGCACAATTTTTTTCGTATTGGAGGAGTCACTGCTGATTTACCTCATGGCTGGATAGATAAATGTTTGGATTTTTGCGATTATTTTTTAACAGGAATTGCTGAATATCAAAAGCTTATTACACGGAATCCCATTTTTTTAGAACGAGTTGAAGGAGTAGGCATTATTGGTGGAGAGGAAGCAATAAATTGGGGTTTGTCGGGACCAATGTTACGAGCTTCCGGAATACAATGGGATCTTCGTAAAGTTGATCATTATGAGTGTTACGACGAATTTGATTGGGAAGTCCAATGGCAAAAAGAGGGGGATTCATTAGCTCGTTATTTAGTACGAATCAGTGAAATGACAGAATCCATAAAAATTATTCAACAGGCTCTAGAAGGAATTCCGGGAGGGCCCTATGAAAATTTAGAAATCCGTCGCTTTGATAGAGTAAAAGATAATGTATGGAATGAGTTTGACTATCGATTCATTAGTAAAAAACCCTCTCCGACTTTTGAATTGTCGAAGCAAGAACTTTATGCGAGAGTCGAAGCACCAAAGGGAGAATTGGGAATTTTTCTGATAGGAGATAAGGGTGTTTTTCCTTGGCGATATAAAATTCGCCCACCGGGGTTTATTAATTTGCAAATTCTTCCTCAGTTAGTTAAAAGAATGAAATTGGCTGATATTATGACGATACTAGGTAGTATAGATATCATTATGGGAGAAGTTGATCGTTAAAATGATAATTGATCCAACAGAAGTACAAGCTATCAATTCTTTTTCTAGATTGGAATCCTTAAAAGAGGTCTATGGGATCATATGGATGCTTATCCCTGTTTTTACTCCTATATTAGGAATCATAATAGGTGTACTAGTAATTGTTTGGTTAGAAAGAGAAATCTCTGCGGGTATACAACAACGTATTGGCCCTGAATACGCAGGACCTTTGGGAATTCTTCAAGCTCTAGCAGATGGTACCAAATTACTTTTCAAAGAGAATCTTCTTCCATCTAGAGGAGATACTCGTTTATTCAGTATTGGACCATCTATAGCAGTCATATCAATTTTATTAAGTTATTTAGTAATTCCTTTTGGTTATCACCTTGTTCTAGCCGATCTCAGTATCGGGGTTTTTTTATGGATTGCTATTTCAAGTATTGCTCCTGTCGGCCTTCTTATGTCAGGATATGGCTCAAATAATAAATATTCTTTTTTAGGTGGTCTACGAGCTGCTGCTCAATCAATTAGTTATGAAATACCATTAACTCTATGTGTGTTATCAATATCTCTACGTGTGATTCGTTAAGACATAAATTTCCCCCTACTTCTTTTCTTTCTAGGAAGGAAGTGCCATGAGTTGAATATATATTTTCGTTTTTTATTTATTATTCGGGGGTT